TTAAATTAAAGTTTTAACTTAACTAAAGTACAAAAATCAATTTGAACTTTTCGATAATCTCGAGTCAAGAACGTAATAGGACGTCTTCGATTGGTTCATAGCGACAATAGAAGATGGTAAGATTGAGATCAAATAAAAGGGAAAAATCGAAAAGAAATAAAATAGGAGTATGCGATAGATAATGATCTAGCTTGATTCTATATTTTTATACTTTTGAATTAATGAAATGAAGGGCGACAAAAGAAAGAATGGGTCTTATTATTCTGACATATTATTTTATTAACATTCCTTTGATACTTTTGAGACTTCAAGGGCTGCCTCTGCCTATTTTGCTTGTACTTAATGTTTTCCGATTATACTAGAGATCTAGATCTTTTAGTATAATCATTAGAACTTGGTCTAATTGGATTTGATTTATTGGATTGTTTCATCAATGGTGTTGGATCAGAACCCCCTTTTGACTCTGCGCTGGTAATTCGACTATTATTAGTAAACAATAATTGAATAATTCCTTCATAGAGATCGAGGACATAATTCACATGGATATAGTAAGTCTCGCTTGGGCTGCTTTAATGGTAGTCTTTACATTTTCCCTTTCACTCGTAGTATGGGGAAGAAGTGGACTCTAGAAGTACTACTAATTGAGTTTAGTAATCAAACTGTATCAATTTTTTTTTATAGATCGTTCTGCAAAGACTTTTTTTTTAATTCACTATTTCAAAATTGAATTAAAAAAATTTTCATTTCGAAGTTATATGTATTGTATTGGATTCTAGTGGAGTAATGTATTCTATAAATAACATATGAACTCTTTCAATCAAACAAATATTTCAATTATTCCTGTATTCGTATTTCGAAAGTACTCCGTATGAAATCTTTTCCAATCGAATTCTTCATAAATTTTCTATATCGACAATGAGTAAGAACGAAAGCCTTTTATATATATATACTTTACTTTTTTACTTTTTTTTTTTACTTTTTATTTTATTTGTTATTGTTTTCCATCTTTCCTCTTCAAAGAGAAAAGAGTTCTGTTATTACGATACACTTTTTTACGGGAAACAACATAGACATAGTGGTTGTCCAAGGAGATACTACACATAAGAAAATATTGTCTTGGGCAAGTCACATATTGCGCACTTACCATTTGTTTTATTATTTTATAAATTTTATTTATGCTGGTCTTTTTTTTCATTTCATATAATGGTTGAAGGGTTAAATTTAAGGGTTAAATTTGGTGAGGTTTATTAATCCTTTTCGAAATCCGAAGAAGTTCCCATGGAACCTCTGGATACTCTGTCAACTGGTTAATCAATTACTTTTTTGTTGGAATGCTAACAAGAGGATTACTTGATTTTCTTTTATTATACCCATACCTCTTTTTCTTTCATTGATTTGATTCTTTTTTCAATGGATATCGGAATTCATATTAAAAAAGATAAGAAATCTAGGAATTAGAATCGTAAGAGTAAGAGCTGTCTTTCGATTATTTCAAATTGCTTGGAATCAACACAAATCAAATAGAAATAGATAAAGCAAAGAAATAGAAAAGAAATAGGATTGGGACATGACACTATGTACATTCTATATGATATGGAATTTATATCTATATATATGAAGATAATAATGTCAATTGATATATATTAAATTAACCTGTATCGTCATACAGCAAACTTTATACAGTACAATAATAATACTAGTATGGTAGAAAAATCATTTTCTACCATACTATCTAGTATCTCATAGAATACTGCTGATTCTAGTTCGATGATTTCATTTAAAACGTGAAATTTGAATCCTTTTTATTTTCTTTTTTCTCTTCAATCATTGATAAAAACTAAAAAGTCACAAGTTTAATTTAAATTAATCACTTTGACTTACTGTTTTTACGTATATTATAAGTAAAAAAGCAGTAGGAATTAGAATGAACAGTGCAGTAGCAATAAATGCGAGAATATTTACTTCCATAATTTCATCCTTTCGTTTTTCTTTAATTCGCAATAACTCGGGATTTAATCCCATAGAGATAATAAATCTTTTGTCTGTAAATTCAACGAGATGAATTACATCGAGATATAATCGAATCGGATCAATATCATGAATAACAATATCTGACAAATTGATTCATCGTCAAGAATTGAATAATATAACATAGGAAGATCTTTTATCCATATCGAATTCCAAAGTCAATTTTGATACAATCAAAAACCCCTTTACTATATTTCTATTTTTCATTCTTTTCCACCCTTTCTTTCTATAAACTAGCGCCCTCCTTGTACAATCATTTGATGAAGTATCATCTAACCACTTTTACAATTATCATTGGTTCCAAACAAAGCCAAACAATAGAAGAAATTAAAAAAATAAAAAGATAAAAAGAAAAGGGATTCCTGTTGGCAATGAAATTCTACTCTTTGTACTTCCTTTCACAGAACAGAAAAATGGAAGATGAATTGCTGTATTTTTTTATTGGATTTGGATCTATCGGGACTGACGGGGC